TCGAGTTCACCTTAGTTAAGTTTGAGACATTGGAAACATTTTATTTTTTTTTTATTCAATCGTTGATAAGAACGAAGAAGTCAAGTTGACTTCAAATTTCTCATTTTGATGAATCATTTTGACTAGCCGTTTTTACGTAAAGGATAAGTAAAAAAGCAGTAGGAACTAAAATGAACAATATAGTAGCAATAAATGCAAGAATGTTTACTTCCATAATTTCATAGTATTTTTTACTTTGCAATAAATAATTCGGGATTGAATCCCATAGAGATGAGAAACCTTTCGGCCATAAATTAAATGGAATGAAAATACAAATATCATCTAGATGATATTGAATCGGATCAATATCATGAATAACAATATCTGAATTATCAAATCTATTTCAAAAAATTTAAAATTACAAAATATTGTTTCTTTGAATTAGTACTGTGACGCATATGTTAAAAGTTCGGGGTGGGATTTGAATGAGATAGAGTGCTCCAGATTCAAATTCAAAATGTAGGTTATACAAAATAGAAGTCAGGAAAGGAGAAAGTGAAATCTGAGCATCACTTTCATCAAGGTAACTATGTTCATGAATCGGATAAGATAAAGAATTACATTTTTATTTTTTTTATATATGTTCGCACGAAACATAAGAAATTTTTTTTCTAATTTAAAGGGTCGGGGGGCCCAATCGAAAAAGTAAAACGACTTTACGGTATCTTTTGGAATACTGAATATGATGAGACCAATAATCTTCCTAATCCACATATGCCTCCCTATCATCAATCAATATTAGCTGAAAGAATCAAAATTACCATATTTATTTGTTTTTATCATGAAACAAATAAATATTTCCCGTTGGAAACGAGAATGCGATTCTACTCCCCCTATTCGACCCTTCCACCCACAGAAAATAGATGTATTGTAGTTATTGGATTCATCGGGACTGACGGGTCTCGAACCCGCAGCTTCCGCCTTGACAGGGCGGTGCTCTAACCAGTTGAACTACAATCCCAAGAAATACAACATAAATATTCTTATGATTTCACTTTCAATTTCATTATTTCATTAGAATCACTGTGTTGTAAAAAAGAATAAACACGAATAGGTATATTCATATAGAAACGTAAATGCACTTTAAGTTAGTAAGTTAGTGAGAGCGGTAGAGATTCATTTATTGATAATCCTTTCGTTACTGGTAATTTAAAAGAATTTCTTTTTTTCTTATACTTATTTGTGTAAACAAAAAAAAATGAAATATCTCAAAGGAGATAACGAATAAATGTGACTCTTTTTTTTTATTCCTCTGTATCAGGGACATTTCTGAAAGACAAACTGATTCTATTGTCTCATGATGGATCAAAGGATTGTTGGGCCGAGCCGGATTTGAACCAGCGTAGGCATATTGCCAACGAATTTACAGTCCGCCCCCATTAACCACTCGGGCATCGACCCAGAAAGAATCCGTAGGCTTATTGAGAATTCTAATACACGATCATTTTTGTAGTGCCCTACCCCCAGGGGAAGTCGAATCCCCGCTGCCTCCTTGAAAGAGAGATGTCCTGAACCACTAGACGATGGGGGCATACCTACATCATACTACGAACATAGTATGAACAGTTTTTTGAAATTGTCAACATACTGATAATGAGATAGTATGACTAGATCTAACGTATCTTTGATGATTCCATAGAATTTTTTGATTCTTCATTCACAAATCATTTAAATTTTGAATATTTCATTTTCTATTTTAGATATTCTAGTAAAAAATTAAAAAATAAATAAAAATAGGTAATGGATTTGTCTTCCAAAACAAAATAGGGTTTGGTATAAATTGCATTGATATTTTTTATACACTATCCAAATATCAATAAACAATTTTACCCCGGACTCACCCAGTCAATAAAATGGTTCATTCTAAACGGGCTATTTACTGCATGTACTTAATTCATTTTATTTTACTATATCTATATAGATATATAGAAATAGATAATCTATTTAATGTATTAGAATATTAACTCATTCAGAAATGGAAGGGAGGGGCCCTTTTAACTCAGTGGTAGAGTAACGCCGTGGTAAGGCGTAAGTCATCGGTTCAAATCCGATAAGGGGCTTGGGGCTTTTTTCATAAAACTGCATACTAGTAATAATATTCATATTTGAACGGAATAATTTTAGATTTTTGTAATGTACTAAAAAAGTAACCAACTGAATTATAATATTCAATATAGTAATTCACAAATGGAACATTGGTTCATTAAATTCTAATGAATCATGAGAAGTCGTTTCTTGAATTGCCAAATATTATCATTTTTCATTATTTCAATCAAACCCGCTGTAAAGATTAGAAAAAAAAAGAAAAAGTAAGTGGACTTGACTCGTTGAATCAGAGCTATATTGACTATTCTGATATTCAAATTAGATAAAGATGAAATTGGATACACAATTTTTTTCCATTAGTTACGATTCAATTTTCTTGTTACTAGCTTGTACCTAGGAAAAATAGCGGCGATTC